TTATTCATGAATTATCAAACCCAAAAATTCCAATAGAAAACTAGGAAAAGCTTTTTTAGATTAAGTGATATACAATAAATCCTATTGACAACTACAAAAAATAAGTTTATACTAATATCATACATAGTTATAATGACGCGTGGATGTATAAGTCATATACAATAAATCCTATTGACAACTACAAAAAATAAGTTTATACTAATATCATACATAGTTATAATGACGCGTGGGTGTATAAGTCATATACAATAAATCCTATTGACAACTACAAAAAATAAGTTTATACTAATATCATACATAGTTATAATGACCCGCGGATGTATATGCCCCCATCGTCTAGTGGTTTAGGACATCTCTCTTTCAAGGAGGCAGCGGGGATTCGACTTCCCCTGGGGGTAGGGCTTCTAGAAAAAGAAGGGAGTCAATGCCCGAGTAATTCATGGTTGACGGACTCAGACTCCGTAGACAGGGACTCTAAATCCCTCAATCTAGAATCTATTTTTTATGGATGCCCGAGTGATTCATGATTGACGGGCTCAGAACCCGTAAACAGGGACTCTAAATCCCTCAATCTAGAATCTATTTTTTATGGATGCCCGAGTGATTCATGGTTGAGGGATTCTAAATCCGTCAACCATGAATCAATTCTTCCTGGGTCGATGCCCGAGTGGTTAATGGGGACGGACTGTAAATCCGTTGGCGATATGTCTACGCTGGTTCAAATCCAGCTCGGCCCAATAATGCACCATCTCATAAATATGAGATAACAGATTTGTCTTCTTTTTTATTATTTCAATAAATGAGAGAAGTCCATTTTTTGTCCCTATCCATATCAATATTTTAATCAATTCAATTCTTTCTCAGAATTGAAATTTATAATAGCTTACTTGGGTTAAATAGAGTTTTATGAAATTTCTTAAAGTCTCATGAAAAGAAAGAAAAGAATTGATATTTCATCAATGAAAAGATGAGTTATCTTTAATTCTTTTATTGAATCACAGATTACTAGTAATCTGTGTCACTCTCAGCATAGTCTATATGGGATATATATGCCATAGACCGTGCTTTGCTGGGATTGTAGTTCAATTGGTCAGAGCACCGCCCTGTCAAGGCGGAAGCTGCGGGTTCGAACCCCGTCAGTCCCGAACTAGGATCCGATGAATTTATCAAATTTCTCTTCTTTTTCATAAAAAAGAAAAGGTAGACAGGAAACAAGATCTAATTCCTAATTAGGAATAAATCTTTCTTTCTAGAAGTTTCCTTTCGCATTTATCATCAATTTTGCATTCGATAAATATGGCTGCAGAAATTGTACTTTTTCCACTACTATCGATTGATAAGGTAAAAATTTCTCTCGTACAATCATGAATCTTAGTATATTCATTCATTTAAGAGATGAGAGAGATACTATCCATTGTCTTATTTCTTTTTCGATTGTTCTGGATCAATAAAATAATCATATTTTCTTGTCAATATATATACAAGTCAATATATATACAAGTTGTATTTATTGTTTAATTAAGTAGAATTCAATTACCTTAATACAGTACTTTTTAGATTTGATTAAACCACACCTCATTCCAGTTCTGAGTGTATGTTCAATGATTGATTGAAAAAAGTCTATCTCATTCAAATTGCAAACTTCATTTCGAATGTATGTCTTCCATTCTAACTCCGAAAAACAAGAGATTAATCAAATAAAAGAGAAGACCAAGAAAGAAATCAATCTTTTCAGTTCATTTCTTAGAATATTCGATTTTTTTCTCCCTTCTTTGTTTCCATCTTGCTTCTACTCTTTATTTTATTTGGATATATGTATGACTGACCGATAGAATATCAGTCATATATATAATAATACTGAATTGTATTGATTAAGTACTAAGAAAAAAGTCAAACTAATTTTATAAGATAAGTAAGACAGTCAGTAGGTTATAGAAAAGAAAAAGTGGAAAAGATGAAAATGTAATGGTATTTTTGATCTAATAAAAAAATGCCATTTCATAAAAGGATCTTTCTATATTATATATACTATTCAATTCTCGATGATCAATCGATTTGATAGATCATATATTCTTATTAATAATATGGATCTGAGATGGAATCTTATCAGGATACAGTTCATCCTATTGAATTTATAGGAATTCAATTTATACTCTCTATGGGATTACATCCCGAGTTATTGCGAAGACAAAAAATAAAAAATAAGATTATGGAAGTCAATATTCTTGCATTTATTGCTACTGCACTGTTCATTCTAGTTCCTACTGCTTTTTTACTTATTATCTACGTAAAAACAGTCAGTCAAAATGATTAATTTGACCGAGACTGGAATTGTCAATTCTTATCAATCATTAAAGAAATAATTAGAAAGGATCAAAATACCCAGTTTTAACTAAAACGAACAAATTAGAATCCTAAAGTGTGCTAGAAAGAACTCTATATAGTTCTTTCTATCACACGAGATAATATTGTATTCCAGGAGAATTTTGAAACAAAGAGAAGCTAAATAAAGTTTCGCAAAATCATTAATGCAAAAGGATTAATGAAACAATTGATACAATTCGATTCCTGAATCGATTATTCAATAAATTACCCTAAAGTCCACTCCTTCCCCATACTACAAGGGAAAGCGAAAATGTAAAGACTACCATTAAAGCAGCCCAAGCAAAACTTACTAAATCCATGTGAATTATGTCTCCTATTTCTATGAAGGAATTATTCCATTATTGATTAATAATTATAATAGAATCAATAGTGGAGAGTCAAAATAGAATTATGAAAGGCTATTTATAAAGCAATGAGAAGAATTGACTAATTCTAATTCAGTAAGAGATAGAATTTCTTGTGGAATTTAAAAGTCTTAAGGACAAATGTGATATACACACTCTTTCCTTTTGTTCTTTATCTTTCAGAAGCAAAAGATATCTATCTATCCAAATATATCTATCAAGATAGATAACTATCCACTATCTATTAGGTATTTTCCATATTTCCTATTTCATTTACCTAAGTTTATTGTCTAACTTTCTACGAAAGAATGGTAAGCTATCACGACGAGTCTTCAATCCATTCTTTTCTTGATTTGGGAATTCTTGAGGTCTTTCGTACAATATCTTCCTTCAATTTTAGGAACAAAAAAGGAATGGCCTTTAATAACCTTTCTTTGGATATCAAGATGGATTTCTGACCTTTCACCTTCCTAAATGAAGTAAGCATTACCTCATCTATCCCTATTGGGATATATCGTTTTGGGCTATTACTCAATTCAATAAACTATTCAAAGCTCTCTTTTTAAGATCAAATTGACAAGTGTTTCTATTTTGGAGAAGTAGAAAAGGAAATCCTAAGCATTTTGTTGAAAAGGCGACACCCAGATTTGAACTGGGGATAAAGGATTTGCAGTCCCCTGCCTTACCGCTTGGCCATATCGCCAAATACAATCCAAAATTCCTCTCCATTAAATTATTCATTCTTTTTTTTTTTGGGGGGGGGGGAGGAAGCGACTCATAAATTCTTGTTTTTATCTTGAATTGTAGTTATTGTACTTAATCCTTTTCCAAAAAGGAATTGCTCTTTTTTATTGGATTCAATTTGGAACCATTAACTAAAATCCCACTATATCTTATCTTTGTTAAGTTTTAGATTTTTTTCTTATTTGGAAGTAACAAACGGTTCTGAAATGGTTTTTGTATCTCCAATTGTGTTTCTTTATATGGAAGAAGAAAATCCAATGGATTTACGACTAATTGAGTATCAAATATTTTCAACAATTAATTCTTTTTCAATTCGGAATTATAATCGAATTTTAATTTATATGTAAACCCCAGAATAGAAATTGTAAACCCCAGAATAGAAATCTTTTTTCATAGATCCTGAATCAGTCTGTCTCTCTCTTATGTATATATGCCCAGAGGGAATCGTGTCTTTATTTTTAATTCCATTGAATAGAATATTATCCCAATAAATTATACTCTATCAATTCCAGGAATATACTATCCCTCAAAATATAATACTACTACAAATTCATTGTGCTAAATAAAATAAAACTCACTAGTGCACCTGAATATTCTGTCTTTATCTCATTTATAGAAAGCATGAATCTTGAGTACCAAAATTCTATATTTATACAGGATTCCATAAGTGTAAGTTAAGTAAAAAAAGAAAAAAATTCTATTTCGGGAATATCTTATCAATCAATCCATTTCCATTCCATTTGTACCTGTCGAAAATTCTCACTTTAGTCGAAACAAAAAGAAAAGGATTTTTTTTCATATGTATAAAACACATATAGAAAGTTCACTCAAATTTCATGTGATTTAGTAAACAGAATAGAAATTCCATCATTAGTAGATCGATCTATAGAGGTCGATGAATAATGAACCACTAATGGAATTTTTTTCGATAAAGAGTCAATAAAATGATCCGGAATGCAAATGAGGGAATGTCTACAATACCTGGGTTGAAGCAGATACAATTTGAGGGATTTTATAGGTTCATTAATAAAGGCTTGACGGAAGAATTTGATAAGTTTCCAAAAAAAAAAATGAAAGATATCGATCAAAATATGGAATTTCTATTGTTTGTGGAAAGATATCAATTGTTAGAACCCTTAATAAAAGAAAGAGATGCCGTCTATCAATCACTTACATATTCTTCGAAATTATATATACCCGCGGGATTAATTCGAAAAACCAGTAGACATATGCAAAAGCAAACCGTTTTAATAGGAAACATTCCTATAATGAGTTCCCTAGGAACCTTTATCATAAATGGAATATATAGAACGGTACTCAATCAAATATTGCAAAGTCCTGGTATCTACTACCGTTCCAAATCGGACCATAAGGGAATTTCGATCTATACCGGTACTATAATATCAGATTGGGGAGGAAGATTCAAATTAGAAATGGATAGAAAAGCAAGGGTATGGGCCCGTGTGAGTAGAAAACAAAAAATCTCTATTTTAGTTCTATTATCAGCTATGGGGTCGAATCTAAGAGAAATTCTAGATAATGTTTGTTACCCCGAGATTTTCTTGTCTTTCCCGAATGAGAAGGAGGAAATCAAAATAAGTTCAAAAGAAAACGCTGTTTGGGAGTTTTATAAAAAATTTTGTTGTGTAGAAGAGGAAGATATGGTATCTTCGGAGTCCATATATAAAGTATTACAAAATAAATTTTTTCAAAAAAAATGTGAATTAGGAAAGATCGGTCGACGAAATATGAACCGGAGGCTCAATATGGATATACCTCAGAATAATACCTTTTTGTTACCACGAGATGTATTGGCGGCTGCGGATTATTTGATCGGAATAAAATTAGGAATGGGTACACTTGATGATATGAATCACTTGAAAAATAAACGTATTCGTTCTGCAGGAGATCTCTTACAGGATCAATTCAGATTGGCTCTTTTCCATTTAGAAAATGCGGTTCGAAATACTATTAGTAGAGCAATCATTCAAAATAAATGGATACGGACTCCCCAAAATTTAGTAAATTACACTTCCTTTTCATTAACAACTACTTATGAATCGTTTTTTGGCCGACACCCCTTATCTCAAGTTTCAGATCAAACTAATCCATTGGCACAACTAGTTCATGGGCGAAAATGGAGTTTTTTGGATCCTAGAGGATTGACGAGTCGAACTGCTCCTTTTGAGATACGAGATATCCATCCTAGTTACTATGGACGTATTTGTCCAATTGATACGTCCGAAGGAACCAATGTTGGACTTATTGGATCTTTAGCTATTCATGCAAGGATTGGTCGTTGGGGATCTATAGAGAGCCCGTTTTATAAAATATCTGAGAAAAAAAAAACAAAAGAACTACGGATGGTTTATTTATCACCAAATAGAGATGAATATTCTATGGTAGCATCCGGGAATTCTTTAGCCTTGAATCAAGGTATTCAGGAAGAAGAGGTTGTTCCAGCTCGATACCGTCAAGAATTTCTGACTATTGCATGGGAACAGATTCAGCTTAGAAGCATTTTTCCCTTCCACTATTTTTCTATTGGAGCTTCCCTTATTCCTTTTATCGAGCATAATGATGCAACTCGGGCTTTAATGAGTTCTAATATGCAGCGACAAGCAATTCCGCTTTTTCATCCTGAGAAGTGCATTGTTGGAACTGGGCTGGAAGGCCAAACGGCTCTAGATTCAGGATTTTTACTTATAGCCGAGCATCGGGGAAAGGTCATTGATACTAATACTCACAAGATCCTCTTATCAAATAATGGAAATAGTATGGGTATTCCTTTAGTTAAGTATCAAGGTTCCAACAAAAAAACTTTTATCCATCAAAAACCCCAGGTTCAGAAGGGTCAATACGTCAAAAAAGGACAAATTTTAGCGGATGGCGCAGCGACAGTTGGTGGGGAACTCGCTTTAGGAAAAAACATATTGATAGCTTATATGCCATGGGAGGGTTACAATTCTGAAGATGCAGTACTAATTAGCGAACGTCTCCTATATGAAGATATTTATACTTCTTTTCATATTCGGAGATATCAAATTCAGACTTATGTGACAAATCAAGGCCCTGAAATAATCACTAAGGAAATACCCCATCTGAAAACTCATTTACTCCGCCATTTGGATAGAAATGGAATTGTGATGCTGGGATCTTGGGTAGAAACAGGCGATATTCTAGTAGGTAAATTAACGCCTACAGAGGATGAACCTATGCCGAGGGATAGATTAGTAGGAACTATACTTGGTATGCATTTATCCACTGCAAAGGAAACTTCTCTCAAATTACCTATAGGTGGAAGAGGTCGCGTTATTGATGTGAAATGGGTCGAGAAAGAGGATTCCAGTGATATTTTAGAAATGGTTTGTGTATATATTTTACAAAAACGTAAAATCAAAGTCGGTGATAAGGTAGCTGGAAGACATGGGAATAAAGGTATCATTTCCAAGATTTTACCTAGACAAGATATGCCCTATTTGCAAGATGGAACACCTGTTGATATGATTTTCAATCCCTTAGGAGTACCTTCACGAATGAATGTGGGACAGATATTTGAATGCTCACTCGGATTAGCAGGGGATTTGTTAAAGAGACATTATAGAATAGCATCCTTTGATGAAAGATATGAGCAAGATGCCTCGAGAAAACTAGTTTTTTCTGAATTATATAAAGCTAGTAGACAAACAACAAATCCATGGGTATTTGAACCTGAGTACCCGGGAAAAAGCAGAATATTTGATGGAAGAACAGGAGATCTTTTTGAACAACCTGTTCTAATAGGAAAGTCCTATATCTTAAAATTAATTCATCAAGTTGATGAGAAAATCCATGCGCGTTCTACTGGACCTTACACACATGTTACACAACAACCCGTTAGAGGAAGGGCTAACAAAGGAGGACAACGAGTAGGAGAAATGGAAGTTTGGGCCCTGGAAGGGTTTGGTGTTGCTCATATTTTACAAGAGATGCTTACTTATAAATCTGATCATATTCGAATTCGTAAACAAATAATCAATATGATGCTTACTGGAGGAACAGCACCTAACCCCGACGACGATGTTGATGTTCCGGAAACTTTTCGAGTGCTCGTTCGCGAACTACGATCTTTGGCTCTAGAACTGCATTTTTTCCTTGTATCTGAGAAGAACTTCCAGATTGATAGGAAGGAACTTTGATTCAAATTAATCATTCATTTATTTTATGATCGACCAATATAAACATCAACAACTTCAAATTGGATTAGTTTCTCCTCAACAAATAAAAGCTTGGGCTCAAAAAATCTTACCTAACGGAGAGGTTGTTGGAGAGGTAACAAAACCTCAAACGTTTCATTATAAAAGCAATAAACCACAAAAAAATGGATTGTTTTGCGAAAGAATCTTTGGACCCATAAAAAGTGGATTTTGTGCGTGTGGAAAGTATCGAGAGATTGAAGCTGAAAAAGAAAACCGAAGATTTTGTGAACAATGTGGGGTAGAATTTATTCATTCTCGAGTACGAAGATATCAAATGGGATACATCAAACTTATATGTCCAGTAACTCATGTATGGTATTTAAAACGTCTTCCTAGTTATATCGCGAATCTTTTAGATAAACCCCTTAAGGAATTAAAAAGCTTAGTATACTGCGGTGTGTGATTTGATCAAAATTTTCTTTGACAGATTCAGATTAACAAACTGTCATCCTATTCGATTCAATTGGGATGCCCCAGCTCTGACATGTGTTTTGAGAGAAATAACATGAAACTTAGATTTTTGGGTGTATTCCATACTTCCAAATTCAAGGGGAATTGATCCATGGTCGATTCCGTAACAGATAAATAGGAATAGCTAGTTATACCTTGTGAAATTCTTTTTTCAGGCAATTAAATTAGTCATTCTATTTCTTTTCGATAGAAATTTTTCTTAAGCAAGCAAATAGAGTATGGTTACAGGAGTTTATCTATCGCATATATGCTTCAAGGAACATTAAAGCATAACCGTCGAGGTGACTAAAGACCTAAAAGATCGACTGGAAGGAGATATAGACAAATAAATCCCTTAGGAATTCAAAAGTCTTTCTTTAAGAAAATTCATCAGGGAAGTAGACTACTCAAAAATTTCACATTTCTTTTTTTAAGTAATTCATCAAATTTCAGTAAAAAAAAAAAGAATAAATCAATGAAAAGTTACTTTTTACTGGGAACTTGAGTAAGGAGTAGTGTAGGATTTTATCGAACAAGGTCTACAAATGAAAAAAGAATTTCTTTTTTTAGTGCAACTACTTGAGCCGGATGAAAGGAAACCTTCACGTCCGATTTGAAAGGGGGGAAGCCTATCTTATAGGAACCTATCTCAATTCTTCTTTTGCTAGGCCCACATCTAAAAAACCTACTTTCTTACGATTACGAGGTTTATTCGAATATGAAATCCAATCCTGGGACTACAGCATTCCACGTTTTTTTACGAAACGATTTAAAACATTTCAAAATCGAGAAATTGCGATAGGAGCAGATGCTATTAAAGAACAATTAGCTGATTTAGATTTGCGAATTCTTATAGAAAATTCATTAGTAGAATGGAACCAATTAGGAAATGAGGAATCTACTGGCGATGAACGGGAAGTTACAAAACAAAAAGTAAGAAAGAATTTTTTGGTTAGACGTATGGAATTAGCTAAACGTTTTCTTCAAACAAATGTAGAACCAGAATGGATGGTTTTATACTTATTACCAGTTCTTCCTCCTGAATTGCGACCTATTATTCAGATAGATGGGGGTAAAGTAACGAGTTCGGATCTTAATGAACTTTATAGAAAAGTGATCCTTCGGAACAATCTTCTTGCGGATCTATTAAGCCAAGGTAAATCTTCGGACAGAGAAGTTGTAATTTCTCAGATGAGATTGTTACAAGAAGCTGTGGATATACTTCTTGGGGGCCGTAGCGGAGAACCCAGGAGAGATGCTTATAATAAAGTTTACAAGTCATTTTCAGATATGATTGGAGGTAAAGAGGGAAGATTTCGTAAGACTTTGCTTGGTAAACGAGTTGATTATTCAGGGCGTTCTGTCATTGTTGTGGGTCCTTCCCTTTCATTACATCAATGTGGATTACCTAGAGAAATAGCAATAGAGCTTTTCCAAATATTTCTAATTCGCACTCTAATTAGGCAACATGTTGCTTCTAACACAACGACTGCTAAAAGTCTGATTCAAGAACAGGAAAAAGAACCTATTGTATGGGAAATACTTCAAGAAGTTATGCGAGGGCATCCTGTATTATTGAATAGAGCACCTACTCTACATAGACTAGGCATATTGGCTTTCCAACCCATTTTAGTGGAGGGGCGTGCTATTTGTTTACACCCATTAGTTTGTAAGGGTTTTAACGCAGACTTTGATGGAGATCAAATGGCTGTTCATTTACCTTTATCTTTCGAAGCTCAAGCGGAGGCTCGTTTACTTATGTTTTCTCATATAAATCTTTTGTCTCCAGCTATTGCAGATCCCATTTGCGTACCAACTCAGGATATGCTTATCGGACTCTATATATTAACAATTGGAAATCGTCGAGGTATTTGTGCAAATAGGTATAATCCATCTCATTGCAAAAACTATCCAAATAAACCAGTTGATAATAATAATTCTAAGTATATTCAAGAGAAAGAACCTTATTTTTGTAGTTCATATGATGCACTTGGAGCTTATCGGCAGAAAAGAATTAGTTTACATAGTCCTTTGTGGCTCCGATGGAAACTGCATCAAGGTGTTATTGGGTCAAGTGACGAAGTTCCTATCGAAGTTCAATACGAATCTTTGGGTACTTATCATGAGATTTATGAGCACTATCTAATAATAGGAAGTGTTAAAAAAGAAATTCGTTGTATATACCTTCGAACTACTGTTGGTCATATTTCTTTTTATCGAGAAACAGAAGAAGCGATACAAGGCTTTAGTCGAGTCCGCTATATTCCTACACTATCTAAACTCACAAATTAGGTTAAACTAAGTTCCTTGGCGTGAGAAGTCGGATCTTTCCAATTTCACTAGTATCATAATTTCTGAATTTCTGTGTAAATCAAGATTGAGATGAAGGAAAGTAAGTTCCGTTTTCGAATCACTGACTCAGGTCCATTGTCCGAATCCAACTCAGCAGAATATAGGGAGAATTATGACAGAACAAGCTTTTTACAATCAAGTTATAAACGGAACTGCTATGAAACGACTTATTAGCAGATTAGTAGCTCATTTTGGAATGGGATATACATCCCATATCCTGGATCAAGTCAAGACTTTAGGTTTTCATCAAGCCACTACTACATCTATTTCATTAGGAATTGATGATCTTTTAACAGTATCTTCAAAACAATGGCTAGTCCAAGATGCGGAACAACAGAATTCTATTTTAGAGAAACATCATCATTATGGAAATGTACACACAGTCGAAAAATTACGTCAATCCATTGAAATATGGTATGCTACAAGTGAATATTTGAGACACGAAATGAATACTCATTTTCAGATGACTGATCCGTCTAATCCAGTCTATCTAATGTCTTTTTCGGGAGCTAGGGGAAATGCATCTCAGATACACCAATTGTTAGGCATGAGAGGGTTAATGTCGGATCCCCAAGGACAAATGATTGATTTACCCATTCAAAGCAATTTACGCGAGGGACTTTCTTTGACAGAATATATCATTTCTTGCTATGGAGCTCGTAAAGGAGTTGTAGATACTGCTATACGAACAGCAGATGCTGGATATCTTACACGTAGACTTGTTGAAGTGGTTCAACACATGGTTGTACGTAGAAGAGATTGTGGTACTGTCCAAGGTATTTCTGTAAGTCCTCAAAATGGGATGATGGAAACCCTTTTTATCCAAACACTAATTGGTCGTGTATTAGCAGATGATATTTATATCGGTCTACGATGCATTGCCACTCGAAATCAGGATATTGGGATGGGGCTAGTCAATCAATTCATAACCTTTCGAGCACAACCAATATATATTCGAAGCCCCTTTACTTGCAGAAGTACATCTTGGATCTGTCAATTATGTTATGGTCGGAGTCCTACTCATGGTGATTTGGTTGAATTGGGAGAAGCTGTAGGTATTATTGCGGGTCAATCAATTGGGGAACCGGGAACTCAACTCACATTAAGAACTTTTCATACTGGTGGAGTATTCACAGGCGGTACAGCCGAACATATACGAGCTCCTTTTAGTGGAAAAATAAAATTCAATCAGGATTTTGTTCATCCCACACGTACCCGTTATGGGCATCCTGCCTTTCTATGTCCTAGAGATTTTTATGTAACGATTGAGAATGGGGATATTATCCATAATGTGAATATTCCGCCAAAAAGTTTGATTTTAGTTCAAAATGATCAATATATAGAATCAGAACAAGTTATTGCGGAAATTCGTACTGGAATGTCACCTTTTCCTTTGAAAGAGAAAGTACAAAAATATATTTATTCGGAATTTGGGGGAGAAATGCACTGGAGTACTGATGTCTACCATGCAACTAAACATAAATATAGTAATGTTCATCTATTACCAAAAACAAACTATTTATGGATATTAGAAGGAAGCCCATACAGATTTGATAGAGTATCTTTTTCGCTCTACAAGGATCAAGATAAGATCAATGTTGATTCTTTTTCTATTGAAGGAAGAGATATTTCTGACCTATCAATAACTAATGATCAAGTAAGATATAAATTCTTAAATACTTCTGGTGAAAAAGATAGGAAATTTGATGACTATTCAAGACCTGCTCAAATCATATCGAATGATTGTTGGAATTTCATATATCCTTCTATTCTCCAAGAGAATTCTTATTTCTTGGCCAAAAAGCGAAGAAATCGATTTATCATCCCATTACAATTTAATAAAGAACAAGACAACGAACCAATACCCTGTTTTGCTATTTCAATGAAAATACCCATAAAGGGTATTTTACATAGAACTAGTATTCTTACTTATTTTGATGATTTACGATACAGAAGAAGCAGTTCAGGAATTACTCAATGTGGAATGGATTCAATCAAAGAAAAAGAAAATTGGATTGAGGATAAAGGAACAAAAGAATGGAATCCGGAAGATCGGACATTGATTGAAGATGAAGAAACAGAAGAGTGGAATCCGGAAGACCAAACGTTGATTGAAGATGAAGAAACAGAAGAGTGGAATCCGGAAGACCAAACGTTGATTGAAGATGAAGAAACAGAAGAGTGGAATCCGGAAGACCAAACGTTGATTGAAGATGAAGAAACAGAAGAGTGGAATCCGGAAAACCAAACGTTGATTGAAGATGAAGAAACAGAAGAGTGGAATCCGGAAAACCAAACGTTGATTGAAGATGAAGAAACAGAAGAGTGGAATCCGGAAGACCAAACGTTGATTGAAGATGAAGAGACAGAAGAATGGAATCCGGAAGACCAAACATTGATTGGAGATGAAGAAACAAAGGAATTTCCAGAATACCAAACGTTGATTGAATATCAAGGAATAAAAAAGCGGAGTCCAGAATACCGAAGGTTGATTGAGTATCAAAAATACCAAACGTGGATTGAATATCAAAGAACAAAAAAATGTCATCCAGAAGACCACACATTGATTGAAGATGAAGAATGGAATTCCGAAGACGACACATTGATTGAAGATGAAGAATGGAATCCGGAAGACCAAACATGGATTGAGGATCAAGAAACAAAAGAATGGAATCCGGAAGACCAAACATGGATTGAGGATCAAGAAACAAAAGAATGGAATCCGGAAGACCAAACATGGATTGAGGATCAAGAAACAAAAGAACGGAATCCAGAAAACCAAACATGGATTGAGGATACAGGAACAAAAGAATTTATGGAATACCAAACATGGATTGAAGACGAAGGAACGAAAGAGTGGAATTTCGAAGAAAACCAAACATGGATTGAAGATGAAGGAACGAAAGAATGTACTCCGGAAGACCAAAGGAAAGTGGATCCCTTTTTTTTCATTCCTGAAGAAGTGCATATCTTACCGAAATCCTCATCTATAAGGGTACGGAACAATAGTATAATTGGAGTGGATACATGGCTCACTTTAAATAGAAGAAGCCGAGTAGGTGGATTAGTCCAAGTGGAGAAAAAAAAAAAATATATTGAATTGAAAATTTTTTCTGGAGATATTCATTTTCCTGAGGAAACAGATAAGGTATTCAAGCACAGCAACATTTTAATACCACAAGAAGAAAAAAAGAATTCTTGGATCTACGTTCAAGGAATTACACCTATGAAAAAAAAGTATTTTGTTTTAGTTAGACCTGTAATTCCTTATGAAATACCCGATAATGATGATATTCATTTAGCAACACTTTTCCCTCAGGATCTATTGCAGGAAAAAGATAATCTCCAACTGAAAGTTGTCAATTATTTGCTTTATGGAGATAACAAGCAAATTCGAATAATTTCTCTCAGAAGTATTCAACTAGTTCGAACTTGTTTAATATTAAATTGGGACCAAGAACAAAAAGATTTTATAGAACAAGAGGCTCATGCTTCCTTTGTTGAAATAAGGACAAATGATTTAATTCGGGATTTCATTAAAATGGAGTTAGTCAAGTCCCCTATTTCGTATACTGAAAAAAGGTATGATAGAGCAAATTCAGGATGGATTCCTGATAATAGATTAAATCGTACCAATATCAATCCTTTTTCTCCCAAGGTGAAGATTCAATCATTTTGTCAACATCAAGGAATTATGGGTACTTTGTTAAATCAAAATAAGGCGGCTTATCAATCTTTGATAATTTTATCATCGTCTAATTGTTCTCAAATGGATTATCCATTCCAAAATAACCCTTTGAAAAAAAAAAAAAATCTTATATTCCTATATGGATATTCTATGGGTCTATTAGGAGCTATTGTACCTAAAATAGCGAATTTTTATTCATTTTACCATTTAATAACTCATAATGAAATCTTATTAAAGAAATATTTATTACTTGAGAATTGGAAAGATACTTTACTACTATTTCAACTAATGAAAATCATTTTACTAGATATAGGGAATTCGAATCTTGATTTATGTTTCATTTTAAAGTCATCCCTTTTCCGAAAAACTTTCAAAGTATTGAAAGTTCAAGTACTTCAATTCTATTTAATAGATAAAAATAGGGGGATTCATTTGAAACAGATTTTCAAAAAAGTATTTCAAGTACTTGAAGTAGCTAAATACTCTTTAATAGATGAGAATAGTACGATTTATAATCCCGATTCATGCGGAGGCTTTATTTTAAACGCATTCAATTGGAATTGGTGCCCTTTCTTTCGCAACGACAATTATGAAGAGACATCGACAATAATTAGCCTTGGACAATTTCTTTGCGAAAATGTTTGTCTATTTCAAGACAAATCATATATCCAAAAATCCGGTCAAATTGTCATTGTTAATCTGGATTCCTTAGTTATAAGATCCGCTAAGCCCTATTTGGTAACGTCAGGGGGAACTATTCATGGTCATTATGGGAAAATCCTTGATGAAGGAGATGTATTAGTTACATTTCTATATGAAAAATCGAAATCTAGTGATATAACGCAAGGTCTTCCAAAAGTAGAAAAGTTTTTTGAGGTGCCTTCGATCGATTCAATATCGATAAACCTCAAAAATAGACTTGAAGGTTGGAATAAATGTATACCAAAAATTCTGGAATTACCTTGGATTTTCTTAATTGGAGCTGAGCTAACCATAGCCCAAAGTCGTATTTCTTTGGTTAATAAGATCCAAAAGGTTTATCGATCCCAAGGGGTACAGATCCATGATAGACATATCGAGATTATTGTACGTCAAGTAACATCAAAAGTCTCGGTTTCAGAAGATGGAATGTCTAATGTTTTTTTACCTAGAGAATTAATCGGATTGTTACAAGCAGAAAGGGCAGGACGTGCTTTGGATGAATCAATGTTCTATGGGGCAATTTTATTGGGAATAACAAGAGTCTCTCTAAATACTCAAAGTTTCATATCCGAAGCAAGTTTTCAAGAAACCGCTCGAGTTTTAGCAAAAGCTGCTTTACGAGGTCGTATTGATTGGTTGAAAGGCTTAAAAGAAAACGTTGTTCTGGGAAGGATTTTACCTATGGGTACCGGATTGACAAAATTTATACATTCTTCAAGACAAGACAAGAATTTTGATTTAGAAAAAATACAAAAAAATCAATTCGAGTTGGAAATGAAAGATATTATGTTACACCATAAAGAATTATTGTGTTACCATGTAACAAATAATCTTCATGAGGCAAATTCTCATGAAACTTCAGAACAATCAATCATTGATGAGATTTCATGATTCTTAACTTGAGAGTAGATTCTTTTTTTCCTTTAAGTATCTTTTTTTTTTTTTACTAAATTGGATTAGAATTTTTTTTTTAATCAAATCGAAAATCGGCAATTCAAAAACTTGAGGGTTTATGTCATATATCAATGGTAAATTCCCAGTAAAAGGTTCCATCGGAACAATTATTTATTTCAAAGTACCTCGTTTCTTTGTTAATAAAAAAAACAAAAAAGAAGTAGGAGAAAAAATGACAAAAAGATATTGGAACATTAATTTAGAACAGATGATTGAAGCAAGAGTTCATTTAGGTTATAGTAAAAAGAGATGGAATCCTAAAATAGCCCCTTATATCATTACGAAGGGTAAACACAGGCGTAATGCTATACATATTATCAATCTTGCTAAAACTGCTCGTTTTTTATCAGAAGCTTGTGATTTACTTTTTGATGCAGCAAGTAAAGGACAAAACATCTTAATCGTCGGTACCAAAAAATGGCCACAAAAAGTAGCAGATTCAGTAGCATTAGCCGCAATAAGGGCTCGGTGTCACTGTGTTAATCAAAAATGGTTTCGTGGTATGTTAACGAATTGGGTCATTACGTACATGAAACTTTTTAAGTTGAAGCACTTAAAAGTATTAGAAAATAAGGGCAGATTCCACTCTCTCCCCAAAAGAGATGCAGCAATTTTAAAGAGAAAATTATCAACTTTGCAAAGATATCTCGGTGGGATCAAATATATGACAAATTTGCCTGATATTGTGATTATCATTGATCAGGAAAAAGAATATATAGCTCTTCGAGAATGTATCATTCTGGGTATTCCAACAATTTGTTTAATCGATACAAATTGTGACCCAGATCTTACAGATATTCCAATTCCAGCCAATGATAAGGATCCAATTTCAATTCGATGGATTCTTAGTCAATTAGTTTCCGCAATTTCTGAGGGTCATCAAAAAAATTTGATTATGAAAAAAAAAAATTTGATTATGAAAAAGAAAATTTGATTATACAATATTTAAATTCTCTACGTTTAAAAAGAAAGAAAAAAAAGAGAAAAAAGAACTAACTGTAGTGTGGGGATATTTATATATATATTATGGTATTACGTGATTTCTTGCTATTCTAAATAGAGAATGAATAATTAAAGTTGGTGAGTTGAGAAAGAGACGGTTCAATCCAAATAATTTCTTTTTAAGAAGTTCAATCAATTTATATCAGAGGATAATATGAATGTTATATCATGTTCCATTAAAACATATAATCGATTATACGAGATATCGGGTGTAGAAGTAGGCCAACATCTTTATTGGCAAATAGGAGGTTTACAAATCCATGCCCAAGTACTTATCACTTCTTGGGTTGTAATTGCTATCTTATTAGTGTCAGTCATCATAACGGTTCGGAATCCACAAACTATTCCGACTGGCGGTCAGAATTTCTTTGAATACATTCTTGAATTTATTCGAGACTTGAGCAAAACTCAAATTGGAGAAGAATATCGTCCTTGGGTTCCTTTTATTGGAACTATGTTCCTATTTATTTTTGTTTCTAATTGGTCAGGTGCTCTTTTACCTTGGAAAATCATCAAGTTATCTCATGGGGAGTTAGCTGCGCCCACAAATGATATAAATACTACTGTTGCCTTAGCTTTACTTACGTCAGTAGCATATTTTTATGCAGGTCTGAGCAAAAAAGGATTAGCTTATTTTGAAAAATACATTAAACCAACTCCAATACTTTTACCAATTAACATCCTAGAAGATTTCACAAAACCTTTATCTCTTAGTTTTCGACTTTTCGGTAATATATTGGCTGATGAATTAGTAGTTGTTGTTCTTGTTTCTTTAGTCCCTTTAGTAGTCCCTATACCTGTAATGTTTCTTGGATTATTTACAAGTGGTATTCAAGCTCTTATTTTTGCAACTTTAGCTGCAGCTTATATAGGAGAATCCTTGGAGGATCATCATTAAGTAGTTTTCGAGCAAATAGTCTTTTTTCGGTTTATCGCAATTCTTGTATGATTGAAAATAATTTCTTTGGTTTGAGAATAATATATATATTTAAATATAGGATAAGATATGACTGAGAATTATAGGAGAAAGGATGAACATATATATCGAATTAAAATTTGTAATAGAAAAGTGGGGAGGTTAAACTCAATCAATGTATGTAATGTTTCTCAATCCAGTCATCAATGATTGAAAAGAAATCGAATAACTAAAACTATATAAATAACTATATAAATGGATATTTATATACAAAAACTTCATCATTGAAGTAGAATTTAGTACAAAGGAAAAAAAGGAGATATCGAAATAGTTCTCCCGATTGAGTAATATTCTTACTGCAATTCGAAATTTTTAGTTATTTCGACTAATCGATTTTTTATGATAAAATTAATGAATATTTCATTAGTTGGTTGTATCATTAACAATTTCTTTTTTTGGTACGAGGAATTTATTATGAATCCATTAATTTCTGCCGCTTCCGTTATTGCTGCTGGATTGGCTGTGGGGCTTGCTTCTATCGGACCTGGGATTGGTCAAGGTACTGCTGCAGGTCAAGCTGTAGAAGGTATTGCGAGACAACCAGAAGCAGAGGGTAAAATACGAGGTACTTTATTGCTTAGTTTAGCTTTTATGGAAGCTTTAACAATTTATGGATTGGTTGTGGCATTAGCGCTTTTATTTGCGAATCCTTTTGTTTAATCCTATCTTAGCAATAAAAAAGGGTCAATTAGATTTTCTATTTTTTCTTATTTTATGAGTTGGAAATGGCCTTTTACATCTTCGAATTCGATCAATACTTTATCCCAGAAAGGATTGATTTGAGCATAAGACATCCCCAGATCAGATCCCCCTTCCTTAACTTAATGTATTAGTGTAATGGAAACTTTTTTTACAGATTTAGGAAAGATTCTAACAAAACGAAATACTTCGTAATTTAACAGATTCTATCCAAATAAAATTCAGAAATTGTTTTTATTCCTATTCAAAAAGGAGAAAAATCCCATCCATTCAAAAAAAGAAATGGATCAAAAAGGGGGCCGATGAAGTGATAGAAAAAGAACTTGATTCTTTGTTAGTCCTATCTATAAAAGGAGAGCATATGAAAAATTTAACCGATTCTTTCGTTTTCTTGGGCCACTGGTCATTCGCCGGGAGTTTCGGGTTGAATACCGATATTTTAGCAACAAATCTAATAAATCTAATTGTAGTGATTAGTGTATTGGTTCTCTTTGGAAAGGGAGTGTGTGCGAGTTGTGTATTTCAAGAAAAAGTTGGATCTATCCGACTGTACTTTCTTTTTCTTTCATCGTCTTTTTTTAGTATTCAAGAAGAAAAAGGTAGGTGCACGATCTCCACGAATTACTTTTTTATAAATTCAGAAATCATATATAAGAACTATAGCATTTCGTTTCTCATTGGTAAATTTACTTTGATTCTCTATAAAAATGAATTTATTAAGAAGAATTTGAGATCTTTAACATGGTTAAAGCAAAACTGCTTGAAGCCCAGGCAAATAAGGTATTCTTTCTACTATATACATTCGTACCGAAATGGTTTCAAAATGAATAGTTTTTTTTTTATCTTTTATAGAACACTCATATCGATAAAATTTTTGAAATCATTTACTAAAAAATGGGTACCCTCCCCCCTTTTATCCAATGCCAAATTGGCGACCTATCTATTTAAAACAATTTTTTGGATTTTTAGAAAAAAACAAAAAATAGGATTCTCCATTTGCATTTTGCATTTATTTTGTATTGAATTCCATTTTTTGGAATTCCAAAAATTAAGAGAAAGCAAATACCAACCAATAAAGAAACAACTTTGCTTTCAATTAGAGATTTTTTCTGGTCAGAAGAGTCCTCCTAACCTAATATATATTAGGACCTTTCTATTAAGTTTTAATATCTTGGAATACAAACAGAAAAAAAAAGAGGATAGGCTCATTACATTTCAAAAAGAATATGGGAATACCCATACTTTTAAAATACAATTTTTGAGCGTGAGAGCCAAATTTATTCAAAGATTCATGTTTGGTTTGGGAAGAGATCATGAAAGTTTTGAAATTCATGGTAAAATAATCTACTTTCATTTTATGATTTATTTTATAATCGAAAACAGAGGATCTTGGGTACTCTTCAAAATTCGGAAGAATTACGTAGAGGGGCCATCGAGCAACTCGAAAAAGCTCGGGTTCGCTTACA